ATCCAACTTTTCAATTTCTAAGCGATTCGTGGATATAAATCACGAGAATGTGTATTTTTTTCTCGAATTTCTCATTGAGAGGTAAAGGCTTAAATCCTTTTAAGAAATAAAGTTTTTGATCGGAATATGAATAAAACCGAACGACCCTTTAACTATTCGGGGGTTAATAGAACGAATCACACTTTTACCACTAAACTATACCCGCTACAATACGATTATTGTATACAAACGTACCTTTTGTCGAACAAGATAATTGAGCATGATCAAGATAGGATCATCAAAGAATCATAAAAATGAGAGTGTTGAACTTTTTCTTGGGGAGATAAAAATTTAATGAGATTCGGTGAAATAACTAATAAAGTTTTCTCTTTTGCTGAAGAAGATTGAAAAAAACACTAAAATAATAACCGAAAAGTGCATTGTGGAATTTTTTTTTAGTTCGGAAAATAACAATAAAATCTAAGAAGAAAAAGGATGTAAATATTCTTTCTTCTTTTTTTTTTGTTGCTTGAATATTCAATTGAATATTAATATATAATAAATTAAGAATAAGATATAATAAATTAAGAATAAGAAAGTGTTTTTTTTTCAAATAATATATCAGAAATTCGTAAATTCGTTGGAATAAAAAATGGCCCGGCTAGGTATTGACCAGGCCAGGCCATCAGAAGAAATCAGAATATGAAAGAAGGGCTTTTCGAACAAAATCAACACAAAGAGGTCTTCCTTATTTTTCTTTAGTTCGATTGTTGGCGCGTTCGAATCCCTTTTTTACATAAAGGAAATTCCTTATTTGATTTGTCAATTTATCTCTCTCTATATATATAATAGAATAGAGAAAGAAGAAAGAATAATAGAATAGAGAAAGAAGAGAGAAAGAAAGACTACTTACATTATGTGTAATGTAGTAATTATCTTTTTCAATTGGGAGAGATGGCTGAGTGGACTAAAGCGTCGGATTGCTAATCCGTTGTACGAGTTATTCGTACCGAGGGTTCGAATCCCTCTCTTTCCGTTCATCACTTTATTTATTTATTTTTCTACTTTTCAAAAATTTAGTGAAACCTGTGGACTAGATGAAATTCTAAGAAGATTGGAAAATTATCCCAGGAAAACCCTTTGGATTTTATTCCTCACGCCCAGGATTACGCCCCGGATCATTAGATAGGAATCCAAAGATAAAGAGAGAAACAAAAAATATCACTATGGTATAAACGAAGAGTTTCAGAGTAAGCATTACAGAATCTCCAAGATAATTTTTGCAAAAAAAAAAAAAAAGAGAATAGATTTTCCATCTTTCTATCCCCTATCCTATTTTGACACCAGGAGAGGAGGTTTTTTTATAGAAATAGAAAAAAATTGTCAAAAATGCATTTTTTTTTCATGAAAAAAAAATGTTTTTCATAGAAAAATTATACAATTATATATTGTAGGAGACCCTAATAGGGTTAGGGTCTTTGACTGGAAAAAGCGTGAAAACTGAGGAAATGGGGGTAAGGCGTTATGGCGACTATACAAGAATTTCAGTGTGCGAATTCCGCGTCCATACTCTAAAACTTATCTGATTTTATCAATTGTTAGAATTTTATCTCGAAGAAATCATTCATTTTCTAGGATATTCTTATTAAGAATCTCATCGAAAACTTACAGCAGCTTGCCAAACAAAAGCTAAGAGAAAAAAAAGCACAGGTATGACTGGCATAAAATCTACGATTGGATTCAAAAAAGCATAAGCTTCGGGCAATTTGCCGAAGAAAAAACTACTCCAATAAAGGACAGAATTCATACAAATACAGGTCCAACTAACGATATTAAGCATAACAGGCATTTTGTTCTTGGAGATAATTGCATTTTTATTGAGTTTTGGATATAAGAAAAAGGAAGAAAGTAAGTAAGGTAGACAAAAAATCCTTCTTTTTCTTTGAACCCGCCCAATCAAAAATCCTCCAATTCTCCTTTGAGAATAGAAGAAATCATACTTTCATACAATATCTTAATTGAATTCTATGTAATGATCAATAAATTAAGTTGAATTCTATATCGATATATATCAAAATCCTAGTACCAATCTATTCGATAGATATATAGATATTTGGACTGTAGTTGACAAACAATCAATACCAATATTATTGTTTCTTAGTGTCGATTAGAAATTGAAATGGGGCGTGGCCAAGTGGTAAGGCAACGGGTTTTGGTCCCGCTATTCGGAGGTTCGAATCCTTCCGTCCCAGCGCATATCCGCTGCATTCTTACCATAGAAAGAAGTAGCGAAGTAGATAGGAGTTAATCCGAATTAATTTGAATATCTGTGTCTCTTCGAATCTCATTACCAAATCATCAAGTTCCAGATAATGGAAATTTTTTTGATTTTTTATGTAGCCAATGGATTCTGGTTAAATCTCATTTTAGTTAGGTATTTCGTGCTCGGCTCCAATGAAAAATTGGAAATCTATGTAACGATTGAGGCAAGGGTGATTTATCCTATCACTTTTATTGACTTTATGACAAGAGTCAATTATTTCAATATTACTCAACTCTATGTATAAAGTGAAACAAAATACATATAATATAGAATCGGGAAATGTTTAGCTTATATGGTATATATCGTTCTATTTCAATGACAATACTTTTTTGGTTTTTATGAAAAAGATTTATGATCTCTTAACTTATAACTTAACTGATAAATTATTTAATTAGAAATTATTTAAACTAAAATGATTTCAATTCTATATTATAGAATTCTAGAATATCGATAACAGTGACAACTATTCAGTCTATCTGATAGATACGAAAACCACTCCCTATTTTTTTTTTATTTTGATTTTCGTAATAAGATGAAAAGAATAAAGATTCAAATCTTAACTTACATCATTTTTTTATCCATCTCATGAAAAAATTGGATTTCTTTGTTCTTTTCTTTCATCTACTTAATCTATATCTATTATCTATATTTAAATATCTATTTAAAATCAATCTATGAGTCAATTTAAAAAGAAATACTTATCTTTCAAACCTGATGCTTATTATACAATTTGATTTGAATAAAATAATTCAATAATGATGTCTAAATAGAAAACTTTTTCAATTTCAATTAGAAATATTCTTATTTTGAATGATTTTCTAAGTCGAATTTTTGGTACACAAAAAGTAAAAAGTAGGAAATTGTTGAATCTATGCTATTGAGTCGCTCGAAGATGCAGATTGAAAAAGTTATTCGTTGATATCTTTCGATTATCTATATATATTATTTTAATATGTAATATGTTAAAAATATGTTAAAGATGCTGTCTTGCTAAGACTTTTTTCAGAAAAATTCTTCCACATATCATATATAGAAAAGTCTAGATTACCGTGTCTATGTACAACTAAACCAATGACTATTCATGATTCTATAATTGAATCAATTCCATACATATGGTCCCAAATGAGAGGAATGTTATGGTAAAACTTCGTTTGAAACGATGTGGTAGAAAGCAACGTGCGACTTGAAGGACACGATCCATTGTGGATTTTTACATCCACCATTTTCGATTTATCTAGGAATGAGGGTGCTCTTGGCTCGACATTGTTTGTTCTGTTACACTCGAACCTTTCATTTTTTGTTGGTTGTTGGGTTCTAAATAGTCCACAATGGAGCTCGAGAAAAAAGGATTAATTCATTGCTTGGGGCAAGGATCTAGGGTTAAGGCCGATCAATTAAAACAACTTCGTAAACGTATCTTCGTAGAAAGGATCCAATTAAAAAGAAAAACTTGTTGTAATTGATCAAACTTTTTCGATGTAAAGTGTATCACGCGAGAATCAACTGTCCATAGGATTCTTTGAGAGAAATAAATCAAAAAGGGGTCCGTTGCTGCCATTTTGAAAGGATTAAGAAGCACCGAAGTAATGTCTAAACCCAATGATTAAAATCAGTATAATTATAAGAAAGGATCTAAGAACAAGGAAACACCATTTAAATTGTCTCGATAGTCTCAATAACTAGATAAGACTAAAGAATCAAAATCAAATTTTTAACGAGGCAAACAAAAAGGGGGTAAAGACCACTCAATAAATGACATGGACTGAAAATTTTTCCTTTGAGCTATTGGAGAGTTAGCCAACTTGAGTTATGAGTACGAATGGTTTTTTTTGAAGGAAAAAAAAAGAAAAAAAAAAACGGAAATCATAGTCTAATTTAGTTGAAAGGCCCATTTGTTATTGAATTTATTAGAATTGGATATATAGACAAAACTTCGAATCAAATCATTTTTTCTCGAGCCGTATGAGGAGAAAACTTCCTATACGGTTCTAGGGGGGGTATTGTTCATTTATATCTATCCCAATGAGCCGTCTATCGAATCGTTGCAATTGATGTTCGATCCCGAAGAGAAGGAAAAAATCTTCGAAACGTGGGGTTTTATGATCCCATGAAGAATCAAACTTATTTAAATGTTCCCGTTATTCTGTATTTCCTTGAAAAAGGGGCTCAACCTACAGGAACTGTTCAGAATCTTTTAAAGAAAGCGGAAGTTTTTAATGAACTTCCGTCTAATCAAACTTAATTCAATTAAAGAAAAAATCCAATTAAAGAAATGCCAGGGGGGGGGGGAAATGAAAAAAACAAGTAGAGAAAAATTATACAAAGTTATATATAAGTTGCTACCCCCCCTTGGCATTTCTTCTGTATTCGTATCTATTTATGATTCTTTACGGCGAATCCGATGGTCTAGAACGACAAAACCTTACTTTATTGATTTTATCAAATTCGGACATGTCCTTCAACCCTGTGGTTTTCATTGGAACTTGACTAACCAATAAGGAATCCACTTTGCTTATTCCACTTAGATTGATGAAATACATTATGGACTAGAAAATCCGATCTTTTTTTGTTTTCAATTCTTCCGTATTTATTCTTCCATTTATACTTTTTCTATTGTAAGATATCGATCTTTATTAAATATGTAGTGTAAAACCAAGACAATTTGGAATATTATTGCATTACTAAATTGAAATTTTTT